CCCCCCCTTGGTATTTCTTGAAATTTAAAAGAATTTTGTTTAATTAGACGGAAGTTCTTTAAAAACTTCTGCTTTCTTTAAAAGATTCTGAACAGTTCCTGTAGGTTGAGCACCCCTTTCAAGGAAGTATAGAATAGCAGGAACATTTAAATAAGTTTGATTCTTCATTGGATCATAAAACCCCACTTTTCTAAGATCTTTTCCTTCTCTTCGGGATCGAACATCAATTGCAACGATTCGATAGACGGCTCATTGGGATAGATGTAGATGAACAATACCCCCCCTAGAACCGTATAGGAAGTTTTATCCTCGTACGGCTCGAGAAAAAATGATTTGATTCGAATTAACCTAGAAAATCAATTAGACTTTAATTTCATTCGTTTTTTGTCCTTCCTGAAAATTTAAAAGAAACCATTCGTACTCATAACTCAAGTTGAATAACTCTCAAATAGCTCAAAAGTAAATTCTTCTCTTTAGTCAATTTCATTTATTGAGTTGTCTTTACCCGCTTTTTTGTCTCGTTTAAAATTAGATTTGGATGATCCAGTTATTGAGACTATCGAGACAATTAAAATGGGTTTACTTGTTCTTGGATCCTTTAATCTTTATTTTAAATCATTGGGTTTAGACATTCCTTCGGTGCTTCTTAATACTTTCAAAATGGCAGCAACATACCTTTTCATTTGAATTGGAAATATTTGAAATTTTATTTCTTTCTATCAAAGAATCCGATGGACAGTTGATTCCCGCGTAATACACTTTGAATCGAAAAAGTTTGATCAATTACAACAAGTTTCCAATTTAAAAACAAAACTTGTTGAAATTGGATTGGATCCTTTTGATTTCTATATTATTATTATATATAGAAGATACGTTTACGAAGTTGTTCCAATTGATTGATTGGCATTAACCCTAGATCCTTGCCCCCCAGAAATGAATTAATCCTTTCGACTTTTCGACTCGAGCTCCATCGTAGACTATTTACAACCCAACAAAAAAAACAAAGGATTCAGGTGTAACAGAACAAACGATGTCGAGCCAAGAGCATCTTCATTCCTCGATAAATCGAAAATAAGATGGTGGATCTAAAAATCCACAACGGATCGCGTCCTTCAAGTCGCACGTTGCTTTCTACCACATCGTTTCAAACGAAGTTTTACCATCACATTCCTCTAATTTGGAACCAGTATGGAATTGATTCAATTATGGAATCATGAATAGTCATTGGTTCAGTTGTACATAAACATCGTAATCTAGACTTTTTATATTCTTATTATTTATATTCTTATTTAAAAATAAGAATATAAAAATTATTTGCATTGAAATAGAACGATACATACCATATTAAGTTAAATATTTCCTCATTTTATATGTTTATATTATATGTATTTTGTTTAACATAGGGATAGGGTTGAGTAATATTTCAATAATAAAATCTTGTCATAAAGTGAATAAAAAGAATAGGATAAACCATCCCTGCCTCAATCGTTCCATAGATTTCCAATTTTTCATTAGAGTCAACCACGAAAGACCTAAAAAAATGAAATAGAAAAAGATACATTGGCTCCAAAAAATATGTTATAAAACATATGTTATGGAACTTGATCATTTGTTAATGAGATTCGAACAGATATTTAAATTAATACTAATTTACTCCTGACCACTCCATTATCTATAGCAATAATAGGAATACTATAGCAATAGCATAAAAACCCTCTGGGGCGGAAGGATTCGAACCTCCGAATAGCGGGACCAAAACCCGTTGCCTTACCACTTGGCCACGCCCCATTTCCATTTATAATCTAAACTAAGAAAGAATAAAATTGGTATTGGTTGTTTGTCAACTCCAGTCCAAATATATATATATCTATAGAATAAACGGGTAGTAGGATGTTGATACATATAGATATAGAATTCAACTCAATTTATTGATCTTTATTGATCATTACATAGAATTCAAGTAAGATATTGTATGAAAGTATGATTTCTTCTATTCTCCTTTAAGTTGAGAATTGGAGGATTTTGTAATTGGGTGGCTTCAAAAAGAAGAAGGATTTTTTGTCTACTGTAACTGACTTTCTTCCTTTTTCCTTATATCAAAAACCCAACCAAAATGTCCAAGAACACAAAAATGTCTGTTATGCTTAATATCATTAGTTTAATCTGTATTTGTATTAATTCTTCCCTTTCTTCGAGTAGTTTTTTCTTCGGAAAATTGCCCGAAGCCTATGCTTTTTTGAATCCAATCGTAGATGTTATGCCAGTTATACCTCTGTTTTTTTTTCTTTTAGCTTTTGTTTGGCAAGCTGCTGTAAGTTTTCGATGAAATCCTTAATAATTATTATTTAATTAATAATATATATAATAATATCCTATAAGTTTTAGAGTATGAACTCTCGATTCGTACATTGAGCTAGTGGCTGGCTTACCAACCATTTCTTCTCTTCATTTTTTGACCCCTTTTGCAGCAAAAGACCCTAACCCTATTAGGGTCTACCAC